CTACGTGAGCCAATTCTTGTTATGGTTTTTGTCATATTTTATCATCTCCTAAATATGAGTCATAAATATACGGATATATTATTTTCATGTCAAAATGGGTCCCTTATTTTTGTTTTGAGTCTTTTGGAGAGTCTCTTTTAAGAAAAAAATTATCCCTGTCTCTGTTTATGCCTCGGGTTGAAACAAATTACTATAATTCGTCCCCGCCTGCGGATCAGGCGACATTTTTCACAAATTTTACGAATGGACGCCCTAATTTTCATATTTGTTTTGTTACTCCTTAATTTTCATTTTGAATCTACTCCTTCGAAGAAAAGAAAATAAGTCTCTTGAAATTTTTAACCTCCGATTGTATCCGAACGAGAGGAATGTTGAAAAGTCACTACGAACCCGAAACATACCATTGGAAAGTGATTCAGTAATTAAACCTTCATGAATCCATTTTTGTTCTTTCATTCCAGGTAACCCCTTTAATTATCAACTCATGGAGTAGGAGTGATATTAGACAACCCTTCCTCTTTTTTCAAAAAAAAAAATAGGAAGTTTTCCTACGGATGCAATTCGTAGATCATAAAGATCACCATATATATAACAAAATTTCTCCCCCGATTCCTTCTAGTCGAGCCTCTCGGTCTGTCATTATACCTCGAGAAGTCGAAAGAATTACAATACCCATTCCTCCTAAAATCCTAGGAATTCGTTGATGGTTGGAATAGATTCGTAGGCCGGGTCGGCTGATACGTTTTAAAACAGTTCTATATGGCCCTTTTCTATTCCTTCTATGTCGCAGAGTTGAAACCAAGAAATATTTATTGCTTACTCGATGTTTTCTCACATTTTCGATAAAGCCTTCGCGTAGAAGTATTTTAACAATGTTTTCAGTGATATTTGTAGATGCTATTCGAACCGTTCCTTTTTTATCCATGTCAGCATTTCGTATAGAAGTTATTATTTCGGCAATAGTGTCCCTACCCATGATGAACTATAATTATTTGTGCCTCCGGGTTTTTATATAATCAGCATGCTCTACTCTTTTTTTTTTCATGAATTATTAAAGGTATATGCGTGAGAAACAATCTACTAATACATTCTACTAATTAATGGAATCTAATTCAGTTCAGATATCTTACTATGAACCTCCCTTTTTTTATGTTTTATTATGTTTTCATCTATTAGTATTTATTTAGAATCTATTTATAATACCTCAGGAGCTAATGAGACTATTTTAGTAAAATTCAACTGTCTCAATTCCCGAGCGATCGCACCAAAAACTCGAGTTCCTTTTGGATTTCCTTCTTGATCAATGACAACTGCTGCATTGTCATCATATTGTATTATCATACCATTGTCACGTTTGAGTTCTTTACATGTACGTACAATTACAGCTCTGATCACTTCTGATCTTTGTAGAGGCATATTGGGAACTGCTTCTTTGATTACAGCAACAATAACGTCACCAATATGAGCATATCGGCGATTACTAGCTCCTATGATTCGAATACACATTAATTCTCTAGCCCCGCTGTTGTCCGCTACATTTAAATAGGTCTGAGGTTGAATCATATCATTCTTATTATTTTTCTCTTTTTTCTTTCAATGCTAACTAACTAAAGGGCGAAGAAAAAAAGATTGTTTGTCCAGAAATAAAAAAACTGCGGTTTTTTCATCACAAGGCCCCTTTCCTTTCGTTCCATATCCCTATCCCGCAATAACGAATTGAGTTCGTATAGGCATTTTGGACGCAGCTATAGAAATAGCTTCTCTGGCTACAATTTCTGATACTCCACCCATTTCATAAAGTATTCGACCCGGTTTAACGACGGATACCCAATATTCGGGAGATCCTTTCCCCGAACCCATACGTGTTTCGGTAGGCCTTACTGTAACAGGTTTGTCTGGAAATATACGTACCCATATTTTTCCACCACGACGCGCATATCGTGCCATGGCTCGCCGCCCCGCTTCTATTTGTCTAGATGTGATCCAAGCGGGTTCAAGTGCCTGAAGGGCGTATCCGCCGAAACAAATTCGATTGCCTCGATAAGATATTCCCTTCATTCTTCCTCTATGTTGTTTACGAAATCTGGTTCTTTTGGGGTTATAGTTGATGGTTGTTTCTCAATGCCATCTCTACTGCAGAACTGGACATGAGAGTTTCTTCTCATCCAGCTCCTCGCGAATGAAACGATTAAATAATATTGTATATATTTTGATTTTGAATTGAATGAATAATGAATCATGGAATTTTTTGAGATATAATCTGTCACGTACACGTAGGAATAAAATAAAATAAAATGAGAAATTCAATTTTATAATTAATGAATCCTCATTTTTACCTTTATTTTATTTATTTTTATTGAATTGCCCAAAACTTAGCAATCCAGTAAGGCTTTCGCGGGCGAATATTTGCTCTTTCAACATCCCTTTCATTCGTAGGGGCGTTCCATGACCTATCAGAATAAATGAATTGGTTCTTGGCTCGTTCCGCCATCCCACCCAATGAATCATTAGGATTCGTTTTCAAGGGAATCTTCCTCAGTCACAGGTTCTGTCGTTCCCATCGCTTCTCGATTAATGACTAGGCCCGAACTCTGCAATGGAGCTCCTAATAAAATTTGTTCCTGAATCAATCTTCTCAGTCTTTATTGACTCGGCGCTCTTTATTCTTTTTGATTTTTCGTATAAATTGTATTCATATTCATCGAATCTAATTATTAATTATGGACGAATACATTAATGCTTTATTACATTGCCTTTTATAAGATAGTTCATAGACCATACATATTGGAATCATATATCATTGCTATTCTTTTTCTTTCTTTCTCTCACCCCTCCATTTATCCATATCCCTTTGTTTTTGCTTCACAACCTTATAGATTGATTTTTCTTTTATGTAAAAAAAAATGCTTCAGTTGCTACAACAATATGATCAATACATCATATAGCGACTGGTTCCTTGGATCCAGATAATACGAAGCAATGAGCTGGTTATTAGTTATATAGTTATTAGTTCATACTAGGGGATGGCCCTTTGTTTTTTAATCCTAACCTAACTCTAAATAAAAAACCAACGAGTCACACACTAAGCATAGCAATTATATGGAGATGGAGTCAATCGAATTGTTATTCAACCCTATAGAATTAAGAATTCGAAAAAATTCTCATTTTTTGATTGAACGGAAAAAAATGAACGAGTTTGTGATTTTTTATTCAATTGCCGGATGGATGGAACAGAAAGACAACGAAAGGCCCATTATTCCTCGTCTGCAAATATCCAAATTTTGATTCCTAATGCCCCATAGATAGTTCGAACTGTATAGGAACAATAATCAATTTTGGCTCGAATGGTTTGTAGGGGAACCCTACCTTCTCTGATCCATTCGACACGTGCTATTTCCTTTCCGTCGATACGCCCTGCAATTTGTACTTGAATTCCCTTTGTATCTGCTTTTTCAGTTAATTCAATAGCTTTTTTCATTGCCTTTCGAAACGAAACTCTATTCTTTAATTGTTCGGCTATAAATTCTGCAAGAATATTAGGTTGTCCATACGGTTTTTCAACTCTTGTGATAGCAATGTTAAGTTTTTGGTTCACAGAATGAAATTCTTTTTGTGCATTGCTCTGTAATTCTTCAATTCCTCGCGGGCTGCCCTCTATGAACAATTTTGGGAATCCCATATATATTATGACCTGGATCAGATCGATTCTTTTTTGAATCTTTATGCGTGCAATTCCCTCGGCACCCGAGGATATTTTCCTATTTTTTTGTACATAATTCTTGATACAATCCTGTATTTTTTGATCTTCCTGGAGACCCTCGGAATAACTTTTTGGTTGTGCAAACCAAACAGAATGATGACTTTGGGTTGTACCAAGTCGGAAACCGAGTGGATTTATTTTTTGTCCCATAGCACCTCGCTATCTCTATAAGTCCATATCATTTCTCTATTAGCCCACGTCATTCTGTTACGATATAGCATATGATCCATCATATATAGATACCTCTCTATGACATCTGTATACTTATCTTTATATACCCATCCATATTTTCTTAACCATATGAAATAGTTTTTATCTTTAGATGTATCTTGCAATACAATAGTTATATGACAGGTGGGTCTTTTTATCGGATAACTACGTCCTCGGGCTCGGGGTTTTAACTTTTTCATGCTAGTACCTTCATTAACTTCAGCTTGACTAATGATTAAAGCCGTTTCGTTGAATCCCATATTGTGACTAGCATTTGCTGCTGCAGAATAAACTAATTTTAAAATGGGATAACACGCTCGATAAGGCATGAGTTCTAGTATCATAAGTGTTTCCTCGTAGGGACGCCCACGAATCTGATCAATTACTCTTCGCGCTTTATGAGCAGACATACGTATATGTTGACCTAAAGCGTATACTTCTACATCTGGGTCACTCTTTATCATAAGGTTCACCTCCCACCAATAAACGATGAGCACCCGTATCCACTTTATTAATTAATATATTAACGACGAGATTTATTATCGTTTCTCGCATGCCCCCGGAAATTCAGAGTAGGTGCAAATTCTCCCAATTTGTGACCTACCATACGATCTGTTATATAAATAGGCAAATGTTCCTTTCCATTATGAATAGCAATTGTATGGCCGATCATTGTGGGTATAATGGTAGATGCCCGGGACCAAGTTACGATTGTATCTTTTTCTGCCCTCGTGTTGAGCTTCGCAATTTTTATCAATAAATGATTAGCTACAAAAGGATTTTTTTTTAGTGAACGTGTCACAGCTAATTACTCCTTTTTTTTGTAAAGATGAGGAAACATATTCTATTTTCAATATTCTCCTATTTACTACGGCGACGAAGAATCAAACTATCACTATATTTATTCCTTTTTCTACTTCTTCTTCCAAGCGCAGGATAACCCCAAGGGGTTGCGGGTTTTTTTCTACCAATTGGGGCCCTCCCTTCGCCACCCCCATGGGGATGGTCTACAGGGTTCATAACTACTCCTCTTACTACAGGACGCTTACCTAGCCAACACTTAGATCCGGCTCTACCCAAACTTTTCTGGTTCACCCCAACATTACCCACTTGTCCGACTGTTGCTGAGCAGTTTTTGGATATCAAACGGACCTCCCCAGATGGTAATTTTAATGTGGCCGATTTACCCTCTTTTGCAATCAGTTTCGCTACAGCACCCGCTGCTCTCGCTAATTGTCCACCCTTTCCAAGTGTGATTTCTATGTTATGTATGGCCGTGCCTAAGGGCATATCGGTTGAAGTAGATTCTTCTTTTTGATCAATCAAAATCCCTTCCCAAACTGTACAAGCTTCTTCCAAAGCATACGGCTTTCTGGATGTATATGATGATATCTAGACAGATGGATCTCATATGAATCGTATGATGAAATACCACACGAGTGGATATATAGGAATCCAAATCTGCCGAATCACTCATGTTATGATCTTCTACATCCTAGGTCTCCCCGTTCCTTCATCTGGCTTATGTTCTTCATGTAGCATTCAGACCGAATGACTTTATGAAATTACGTCGATACTTCCACATATTACGGGTAACGTAGGAGACATCTCTATTTTTCCCGGGGGGGTAGAATTACCACTGCTTAGCTTTCAATTCGCCTCTGACCATCAAATGAAATGTGAATAACCCGTCCTCCTCTCTTTGAAACAAGGGGCGCTTCCGGCTCTATCGGTGCTTCAAACAATTTTGTCTTCTCCATATTACTATATCTCTAGAGTCAATAATTTTATATGAGGAACTACTGAACTCAATCACTTGCTGCCATTACTCTTCAGTTTTCTGTTGAGGTCTATCCCGTAGAGGTACTCAAATTGGATCAGTGATCGATTTCTAGGTTTCGTTGTAAACCTAATTGGTTACTTCCAATTACGTAAATCAATGGTTCAAACCGCACTCAAAGGTAGGGCATTTCCCATTGAGATAGGAACTTCTGTACCAGAAACAATGGTATCTCCAATGATAGCCCCTCTGGGATGTAAAATATATCTCTTCTCACCATCCCCATAGTGTATGAGACAAATATATGCATTTCGATTAGGGTCGTATTCTACGGTTACGATTCTACCAGATATGTCTTTTTCATTCCGTCGAAAATCGATTTTACGGTATAGACGCTTATGACCTCCCCCTATATGCCTTGCGGTAATGATTCCTCTGGCATTACGACCTTTACCACAACGACGCTGTCCATAGATCAAATTATTTCGTGGATTGGATTTCACTTGACTGCCGACGGCTCCATTGCGTGTGCTCGGGGTAGAAGTTTTGTATAAATGTATCGCCGTGTTATTAAGTATTTTGATTTAAGTTCTTTTCTTTCTAAGAGGTGGAATAGAATAACCCGGTTGAAGCGTAATGATCATACGTCTGTAATGCATTGTATGTCCCATAATGGGTCCCATTCTTCTACCCTTTCCCGGGAGTCGATGACTATTCATAGCTATTACCTTGACACCAAAGAAGAGTTCGACCCAATGCTTTATTTCTGTCCTAGTTGATCCTGATTCGACATTAGAAGTATATTGATTGTTCCCCAATAACCGAATACTTTTGTCTGTAAATACTGCATATTTGATTCCATCCATAAATCCATTTTCTTCCCTATGAGTTCCAGTATCGATAAGAATTCTATTTCTTACTGTTCATATGTTATGGTATGAATATACCATACCAATTCGTTATGTATGGATGATGAGATTTCATTGATACAGAGCCAATTCCAATAGACGTATTGAACGTTCCCGTTGGCGTGCATCCAGCAGGAATTGAACCTACGAATTTGCCAATTATGAGTTGGGCGCTTTAACCATTCAGCCATGGATGCGTAACGGGGATCGTCGTACATCGTGAATAACCAAATTCCAATTTAAATGAAATCCTTAGGAGGAATCAATGAAGCAGGAAGCAGTGAAACGACATCCATTAAAATCCTGGATCTTCGAATTGAGAGAGATATTGAGAGAGATCAAGAATTCTCACTATTTCTTAGATTCGTGGACCAAATTCGATTCCGTGGGATCTTTCACTCACATTTTTTTCCACCAAGAACGTTTTATGAAACTCTTTGACCCCCGAATTTGGAGTATCCTACTTTCACGCGATTCACAGGGTTCAACAAACAATCGATATTTCACGATCAAAGGTGTAGTAGTACTGCTTGCAGTAGCGGTCCTTATATATCGTAATCGTATTAACAATCGAAATAGGGTCGAAAGCAAAAATCTCTATTTGATGGGGCTTCTTCCTATACCTATGAATTCCATTGGACCCAGAAATGATACATTGGAAGAATCTTTTGGGTCTTCCAATATCAATAGGTTGATTGTTTCGCTCCTGTATCTTCCAAAAGGAAAAAAGATCTCTGAGAGTTGTTTCATGGATCCGAAAGAGAGTACTTGGGTTCTCCCAATAACTAAAAAGTGTATCATGCCTGAATCTAACTGGGGTTCGCGGTGGTGGAGGAACCGGA